TTCAAATAAATTAAATGGGGAGTTTAATTTGTAAGCCTGCATCTTGAGAGAGATCGTCTCATGAGTGGAGATAGTGGTTTTTTTTTTTTTTCCTTTTTCATCTATGAGAAATAAAACTTTCTTATGAAAATAAGGTTTTTATAACAGACTATTTAATTGGAAATATTTTGAAGAGGAGGTTTTTACTAAAGTGATAAATTAAAAAAAAATGAAAAAAAGTGTTAAAAAAAGTGATTACTGATTTGACGCTCACTTAAAACGATTTTTGAGGTAGGGGTCCTTTGAGATGAAAAAAAATTCTCAAAAATTGCAATTTTTTGCATTTTTTTGCACACATTTTTGCACTTTTTTGCACGTTTTTTTTTCCCTTTTTTTTATTCCTTCAGGGAAAAATGAATATAATTTGAATAAATTTTGGGACAAATCCAGATGAAAAATATCTTCTTATAAATGATTTATGGATTAACCATTTATATATATATATATATACACGAAGAATTTATATATATATATATATTGTATTTAAATGACGCTATAAATTTTTGTAGGATACATTGGATTATAAAGATTTAAGTTTTCTAAATAAACAGTTATTTACCATATATATTATAATCTGAATTATCTACACTTGTTTAGACAGGAGTATAAGAAAAAAATCCTTAAGAGAGAATATAAAAAGGTTTAATATACTATGTAAGTTATCATTTATAGAATATATAAATCAATTATACATTTATATATATATATTATTTATTAATATTTATATAAATAAGAATATATGCTTATAAATGCTTGTATTTAACTTATCGTTAATCATAAACCTTTATATAATCATAAAAAATATTTTAAATAAATATTGAAAATTCACAAAAAAAAAAAAAACTTCCTTATTAATTAGTGTATATATGTTTTATACGATAAATTATACTAATTGATTGAGGATTATACCAATATGTTTAAGGTAATCTTATTAATAAATGGTAATTTGAATGTAAATTAAAACCTTCTATAGGGCGATTTGAGGGTCCCGAGGAAAAATTGAATTTTTCCTCCTCTATATTTTTAATTTTGGGGATCTTAATTTTCAGAGGGAATGTGTATAAAAACAAATGTGGTTAGCTGAAATCTTTTAAGGTAGAAAGTTTTATAGTGAAAGGAGTTAAAAGTAGAGGTGATTTGAACAAGGCGAAAAAATTTTCAAAAAGGGGGGAATTTTTCCGGATTTTTCTAAAAAAAAAAAAAATTTAGGTAGGGGGGCTAATTTTGTAAGAAAGGGAAATGTAGATCACTATCAGGAATTTAGTGGTAATTCTGAAAAGTGGCTTGAGAATTAATTTTTGAAAATTTTGTTAAAATTGAGGCTTAAAAAATTTTAGAAAATTGGGCACTTTCTAAGGTATTTTCTTGATTAGGGGTGAAATTTGATGATTTTAAATTTGAAAAATTTTAGAGAATTGGGCACTTTCTAAGGTATTTTCTTGATTAGGGATGAAATTTGATAATTTTAAATTTGGAAAATTTTAGAAAATTGGGCACTTTCTAAGGTATTTTCTTGATTAGGGTGAGATTTGATGATTTTAAATTTGGAAAATTTTAGAAAATTGGGCACTTTCTAAGGTATTTTCTTGATTAGGGGGTGAAATTTGATGAATAAATTTAGGAAAATTTAGATAATTAGGTATGAGAGCTAGTTTCATTAAGAAGATAAGACAATGAGGGTATAAGGTTGTAATTTGTTGTCTTAGGCTAGGGCAAGTTTTAAGAGAACGGGTTGCTGGTGTAAATTTGATTTTATTTTCAAGTTTGTACTAAAATCTTAAAGAGTTTTATCTTCTGGGTATGGGAGCTAGCTTCATTTAAGGTCATAGAGTAGTAGGGGGAAGAAGAAAAATCAGATAAAACTTCAGGCTGAGTGGGATTATAGATATGTAATTGAGATGGCATACTAGTTTTTTTACCTATGACCTTAAAGTTTTTTATTATTTTGTCATGAGCGCTGGCTAAATAGAGGGAGATAGAACAATGGGGTATAAGGTTGTAATTTTGTTGTCTTAGGCTAGGGCAAGTTTTAAGAGAACGGGTTGCTGGTGTAAAATTTGATTTTATTTTCAAGTTTGTACTAAAATCTTAAAGAGTTTTATCTTCTGGGTATGGGAGCTAGCTTCATTTAAGGTCATAGAGTAGTAGGGGGAAGAAGAGAAATCAGATAAAATTTCAGGCTGAGTGGGATTATAGATATGTAATTGAGATGGCATACTAGTTTTTTTACCTATGACCTTAAAGTTTTTTATTATTTTGTCATGAGCGCTGGCTAAATAGAGGGAGATAGAACAATGGGGTATAAGGTTGTAATTTGTTGTCTTAGGCTAGGGCAAGTTTTAAGAGAACGGGTTGCTGGTGTAAAATTTGATTTTATTTTCTAGTTTGTACTAAAATCTTAAAGAGTTTTATCTTCTGGGTATGGGAGCTAACTTTATTTTTGGGTCAAATTTATTTTATAGGTAATTTTCCAATTAATGGGTGATTTTTTTTTGAAAAAATAAAAATTAAAAATTTTAAGGCTTTTCTCCAATCAAAGTCAAAAATTTGAGGGGGGTGATTTTGGCAAATTTCAAAAATTAGGAATTTTGAAAATGATTTTAAGGTAATTTCTTGATTAGGGGTAAAATTTGGTCCGAAAAAAGTGCAAAATTTAGGCAAAGTTGGAAGCGTTTTTTTTGGGTTTTAAGGTAAATCCTTGATCGAGGGGGGTGAATTTTTGGGATAAATTTTCAAAATTTTTGAAAATTGAAAAATTTTCAAGGTATTTTCTTGATAAGGAAAATTTTGGCCAGAAAATTTCAATTTTTGAGAATATTTTAAGGTGTTTTATGATCAGAAAAAAGTTGAAAAAATTTTAGGGTCAAATTTATTTTAAAGGTGATTTTCTAATCAAAGGCAACTGTTTAGTTGAACTTTTATATCTTATGGGTTGTTAGAGGAGTGAGAGTCAAAATTAAAGTTTTATTGTGGCTTTTAAATTTGGTTTTTGATAATTTTACATGTAAATTTTATTTTAGAAGGGGAATATTAAGCAGTAAATAAATTTAATGATTAAGGAAGCTTAGAATTAGATATTTATATAAGTATAGACAAATCTTGTGCCAGCAGTTGCGGTTAAACATGATATACTTCTTAATTTGGCTTGGGTGATAATTATCTTTTAGTAGGAAATGAAAATTGATTATATAAGGTGAAATTTTATAGTTAATTTTATTTATTTTTTTATGAAATATTATTAGATTTTTGGTATAGACTAGGATTAGATACCCTATTATTGGAAGTGTAAATTGAACTCCTGAGGAGTATTAGTTGTTCTTGAAATTTAAAAAATTTGGCGGTGTTTTAGTCTATTCAGAGGAACCTGTCCTGTAATTGATAATCCACGATTAATTAGACTTGTTCTTTAAGTTTGTATATCGTCGTTATTTGAATATCTTTAAAAAGATAAATATTCAGTATTTATAATTTTAATTTAAATCAGATCAAGGTGCAGTTTACGGATAAGGGGAGATGGGTTACAATAAAAGAATTTTTGGTTTGAGAGGTGAAATTCTTACAATAAATTGGATTTGATAGTAAAAATGATTATTTTATTAATTTGATTAAGGCTCTAAAATATGTACATATCGCCCGTCGCTCCTACCACAAGGTAGGATAAGTCGTAACAAAGTAGGTGTACCGGAAGGTGTACCTGGAAAGCAAATTGAAGCTTTAAAGTAAGCATTTTATTTACATTAAAAAGATAACTGTGAAATTCAGTTTAATTTGAGATAAAATATTTTATTTGGAATTAGTTTTTAAAAGAAATTAGTTGTTTAAGTAAGTAATTAGAAAAGATTTTTAAATTTATAGATTAATAGTACAGTGAAGGAATAATTTTAAATAATTAAAAGAAAGTTTTATTTACGGTACCTTTTGTATCAGGGTTTATTAAAAAATTAGTTAGATTTTAATTTTTCTCGAATTTATAAGAGCTAAGAATTTATATATATTAATGTTGAATAATTATTTAAAATATTTTCTTTGATATTAGACGTTAGTCGATTTTAAATATATCTAGTTTTTTAAGAAATTAATTTAATTAAGCTAATTCTCAGTAGTTTTGAATCTCAAATTTATCTAGGAATTAAGTAATATTTAAGGGGATAAGCTTTTAGGTAAATTTTTATAAATATGGATTTGTTGAAAATTAGGTAGGAATAGAAGTTTTCATTTTTTGTAGTGTTTTATATCAAGATTTTTAAACAAGTAATTTATTGATTTTTAGATTTTTTATTAGAATGTTAGATTTAATTAGGATTTTTAAGTAATAATGATAAAATAAGTATAATTAATTGTTTAAGAATTTGATTTATGTGAGTTTTAGTTAAGAAACTCGGCAAATATATTTTCTGCCTGTTTATTAAAAACATGGCCTTTTGGTAATAATTTAAGGTCCGGCCTGCCCAATGATTAAGATTAAATGGCCGCGGTACTTTGACCGTGCAAAGGTAGCATAATCATTAGTTTTTTAATTGAAAGCTTGAATGAACGGTTAAACAAGAAAATTACTGTCTCAATTAAATGGTTTTAGAATTTTATTTTTTAGTAAGAAAGCTTAAATGTTTTTAAGGGACGAGAAGACCCTATAGAATTTTATAAGTTTTTGTAGGTTGTATTTTTGGTTTTATCATTATTACTTAAAAAGATTTATTTTGTTGGGGTGATGGAAAAATTTGATAAACTTTTTTTATATTTATTATACTTATATGTATTTTTATGATCCGTTTATTACGATTAGAAGAAAAAATTACCTTAGGGATAACAGCGTAATTGGTTTGGAGAGTTCATATTGATAAACTAGTTTGCGACCTCGATGTTGGATTAAAATAAACTTTTGGTGTAGGGGCTTTAAAGTTAAGTCTGTTCGACTTTTAAAATTTTACATGATCTGAGTTTAAACCGGCGTGAGCCAGGTTGGTTTCTATCTTTAGATAATTTTAATGTTTTAGTACGAAAGGACCAAATATTAATTTAATAAATTGTTTTTTGAATATAATTATTGCTTTGGCAGAGAAGTGCACTAAATTTAGAATTTACATATGTATGGTGAATACAGGCAATAATATTTATTTTGGATTTGGTATTTTTACTTTATGGAATAGTTATTCTAGTTGTCTGTGTTCTTGTGGGGGTGGCGTTTTTAACTCTCCTGGAGCGTAAAGTTTTAGGGTATATTCAGTTACGTAAGGGGCCAAATAAGGTGGGGTTTTTAGGGATTCCCCAACCTTTTAGAGATGCTATTAAGCTTTTTACTAAGGAACAAATTTATCCTTTTATATCAAATTATAATTTATATTATATTTCCCCTGTTTTTAACTTATTTCTTTCTTTATTGGTTTGGCTATGTATCCCCTTGTTTAGGGGATTTTTTAGTTTTGGTTTGGGGATTTTGTATTTTTTATGTTGTGCAAGTTTAAGAGTTTACACAGTAATGTTGGCTGGGTGATCTTCTAATTCTAATTATTCTATATTAGGAAGTATGCGAGCAGTTGCTCAAACAATTTCTTATGAGGTAAGATTAGCTTTGACTTTATTATCTTTTTTAATTTTAATTATAAGATTGAATTTATTGGATTTAAGGGTTTATCAAAGTAAGATATGATTTATTGTAATTAGACTTCCGCTTTGTATGGTCTGATTTGTTTCAAGTTTAGCCGAAACAAATCGGACACCTTTTGATTTTGCAGAGGGGGAATCGGAACTAGTCTCAGGATTTAATGTTGAATATAGAGGGGGTGGATTTGCACTAATTTTTTTAGCAGAATATTCAAGAATTTTGTTTATAAGAATAATGTGTTGTTTATTATTTTTAGGGGGAAATTTTTTTCATTTATTAATCTTTTTTTTGTTGGGATTTATATCTTTTTTGTGAGTGTGAGTTCGAGGAACTCTTCCCCGTTTTCGGTACGATAAGCTGATATATTTGGCATGAAAGAGATATTTACCTTTAACGTTAAATTATTTTTTATTTTTCCTTGGATTGAAGATTTTTATCTTCATCGGGATGATTTAGTGAATGAAATTTAGTAGTCAAAGTTAATAGAGATTCAACTCTTTTTTATATTTTCAAAATATATACTTGTACAAGTTCATTAACTAATTTTTGAAAATTGTCTTATCTCATAAAATGTGAATTAAAGGGTTGACTACAAAGTAGGAGAAATATAAAATAGTAAGAATTTGCCCCACAAGAATGTAAGGATCTTCAACAGGGCGTGCACCAATTCAGGTGAGAAGAATTACAATTGTGACAAATGATCAAAAGAGGATTTTATTTAAAGGGTAAAATTGAGTTCTTTGTATTTTTTTACTATTAATGAAGGGAACAATTAGAAGGATTAAAATAGATATAGCTAGAGCAATTACTCCACCTAATTTGTTTGGAATTGATCGAAGGATTGCATATGCAAATAGAAAATATCATTCAGGTTGAATGTGTACTGGGGTAACTAAAGGATTAGCAGGAATGAAGTTTTCAGGGTCTCCAAGTAAATAGGGATTGACTAAAACGAGGGATATAAGAATGAAGGTTATAATAATGTAGCCGAAAATGTCTTTGTATGAAAAATAAGGATGAAATGGGATTTTGTCAATATTTCTGTTTGTGCCTAAAGGGTTATTAGAGCCTGTTTGGTGAAGAAAAAGGAGATGAATTATTACAAGAGCTGCGACAATAAAGGGAAGAAGAAAATGAAGAGCGAAAAATCGAGTTAAGGTTGCGTTATCAACAGCAAATCCCCCCCATAATCATTGAACAACTAAAGATCCGACGTATGGAATTGCTGAAAGTAGATTTGTAATTACAGTGGCCCCCCAGAATGATATTTGTCCCCAAGGTAAAACATATCCAAGAAATGCTGTAGCTATCACACAAAATATAATTAATACTCCTACTGTTCAGGTAAGTTCTAGATTATATGATCTATAATAAAGTCCTCGTCCTACATGAAGATAGAGACAAATAAAGAAAAAGGATGCCCCATTTGCGTGGATTGCCCGAATTAATCATCCGTAGTTTACATCTCGTGAAATGTGAATTACTCTATTAAATGCTAAGTCGATATTAGCTGTGAAATGTATAGCTAGAAATACTCCAGTAATGATTTGAATTCCTAAGCAAAGGCCTAGTAAGGATCCAAAGTTTCATCATGCAGAAATATTTGAAGGTGAAGGTAGATCAATTAAGGAATTATTAATAATTTTGGTTATTGGGGAAATTTTTCGAATTGGTATTTTCATTAGTTGTAGTTTCGAAGGGGTCCTTGTTTAAATTTTGCAATTGAGATTACTACGATTAATGTAATTAATAAGTAAATAATTAAAATAACTGAGATTACAATTGCTGGAAAGTTTAGGAATTTATTTAAAGATAAAAGAGGTGTTGAAAATAAAATATTTTCAGAAATTAAGATTTTAGAGTTTGTAAATCATTGATCAATAAAATTTGTAGGAATTATAATTATAATGAGGAATATGAAGATAAATAAAAGGGGAATAGAAAATTTAAATTTTTCATTAGAGGCTACTCTGGTCATGTATAGAAATAGGACAAGTATTCCCCCAATTATAATAAGGAGGAGAATATAGGAGTACCAAAAAGTGATATTTATTCATCCGGAAATTAGGGCAATTAGGGTTGATTGAATGAGGAGAAGAAGACCTAAGGATAGGGGATGACTTATTAAAGGGAGAAAAATTGCGGGTATAATTGAGGTAATAAAAATTATTATCATAAGTTCAGGAAGTAGTTTATTAAAATATTAATTTTGGAGATTAACGATGAAAGATTTTTCTTTCCTGAGTTTTAAAAGGTACCTTATTTTTGGTTTACAAGACCAATATTTTTGCTTAAATTATTAAAACTAATGTCAATTTTAGTGGGAATGTCTTTTTTTATATATTTTATAGGTTTACTTTCTTTTTGTTTAAATCGGAAGCATTTACTTTTAATATTATTAAGATTGGAATTTGTAGTAGTGGCTTTGTTTTTAATATTATATTTATATCTTTGTAAATATAATTGGGAGTTTTATTTTTTAATAGTCTTTTTAACTATAAGAGTTTGCGAGGGGGCCTTAGGATTATCAGTTTTGGTTTTAATAATACGAACTTATGGTAATAATTATATAATTTCTTTTAATTTATTATGATAAAGTTTTTATTTACATTAATAATAATAGTTCCTTTAAGGTTTATAAAAACAGGGTTTTGATTTAATCAATGTCTTTATATAGCATTGATTTTTTTGTTTTTAGTAGAAATTGCTGTAGGGGGTTTATATTGTAATATCAGGTATTTTTTTGGGGTGGACTTACTTTCTTATATTATGATTTTGCTTAGATTGTGAATTTGTTCATTAATAGTAATGGCTAGGGAAGGTATTTTTAAAAGGAACCATTATTATAAGTTGTATATATTAGTTTTATTATTATTATTGATTTCTTTATTTTGTACGTTTGCTTCGATAAATTTATTTGTTTTTTATTTATTTTTTGAATTTAGTTTAATTCCAACTTTGATTTTAATTGTAGGTTGGGGGTATCAACCTGAGCGTATTCAAGCTGGGGTTTATTTGCTTTTTTATACTTTGGTTGCTTCTTTACCTATAATAATTAGAATTTTTTATTACTATAATTTATATGGTTCTTTGGATTTTTTCTTTTTTTTTAAAAGTGTAGAATTTTTTATATTTTATATTTGTATAAGGATAGTATTTTTAGTAAAAATACCTATATATTTTATTCATTTATGGCTTCCCAAAGCTCATGTAGAGGCACCTGTTTCGGGTTCAATGATTTTAGCTGGAGTAATATTGAAGTTGGGGGGTTATGGATTAATACGTTTAATGCAAATAATAATTCCCTTGGCAATTAAGGTTAATTATATTTTTATTGTAATTGGGCTGGTAGGGGGATTTCTTGTTTCTTTAATTTGTTTACGGCAAGGGGATGTGAAGTCTTTAATTGCGTATTCTTCAGTAGCTCATATGGGATTAGTTTTAGGGGGGATTATGACATTAAATTATTGAGGATTAAGGGGTTCTTTGGTAATAATAGTTGCCCATGGTCTATGTTCTTCAGGTTTATTTTGTTTAGCAAATATTTCTTATGAACGTTTAGGAAGACGAAGATTATATTTAAATAAGGGTTTAATTAATTTAATACCAAGAATGTCTTTATGGTGATTTTTATTAAGATCATCTAACATAGCTGCTCCCCCTTCCTTAAATTTATTAGGTGAGATTATATTGATTAATAGATTGGTTTCTTGGGGGTTTTATTGTATAATTTTTTTATCCTTAATTTCCTTTTTTAGAGCTGCTTATAGATTATTTTTGTATGCCTATAGCCAACATGGTAAATTATTTAGGGGATTATATTCTTTTAGGAGGGGTAATGTTCGTGAGTATCTTCTTTTATTTTTACACTGATTTCCCTTGAATATTATAATTATGAAGGGAGAATTTTTAGTTTTATGAAATTATTTAAATAGTTTAATTAGAATATTGATTTGTGGAATCAAAGATGTAGAAATACTTTAAATAATATCAGTGTGTTTAATTTATTTCATGGGGTTTTTAGTATCAAGTATATTAAGATTTTTTATAAGTTTAAATTTTATAAGTTTGGATTATAGGGTAGTTATTGAGATTGAGATAGTAAGAGTAAATTCGAGAAGAATTGTAATATCTATTCTTTTAGATTGAATGTCTTTATTATTTGCTAGATTTGTTCTGTTTATTTCTTCAATGGTTATTTTTTATAGACTTGAATATATAAGGGGGGATTACATAATTAATCGTTTTATTATATTAGTTGCTATATTTGTAGCTTCGATATTATTATTGATTTTTAGGCCTAATTTAATCAGAATTCTTCTAGGATGGGATGGGTTGGGATTAGTCTCTTATTGTTTAGTAATTTATTATCAAAATGTAAAATCATTTAATGCCGGAATATTAACTGCTTTAATTAATCGTTTAGGGGACGTGGCTTTTTTAATGAGAATTGCTTGAATGCTTAATTTTGGGAGGTGAAATTATTTATTTTTTTTAGATATTATATCTCGAAGAACAGAAATAGAAATTATTATGTTTTTAATATTATTCGCGGGAATAACTAAAAGGGCTCAAATTCCCTTTTCTTCTTGATTACCTGCAGCTATAGCTGCACCTACACCCGTCTCTTCTTTGGTTCATTCTTCAACTTTAGTAACAGCAGGAGTGTATTTGTTGATTCGTTTTAATTTTTGTATGGGTGAAAGAGTAAAAATTATTTTATTGTTTGTTGCTAGTTTGACTATATTTATAGCAGGTTTAGGGGCCAGCTATGAATATGATTTGAAGAAAATTATTGCCCTATCTACGTTGAGGCAATTGGGATTGATAATAAGGATTTTAGCTATAGGAGGATATGTATTGGCATTTTATCACTTGCTTACGCATGCTTTATTTAAGGCTTTATTATTTATGTGTGCCGGGGCAATAATTCATAATTTAGGAAATTGTCAAGATATTCGGTTTATAGGGGGAATAATTAAGCAAATGCCCCTGACTTGTGTGTTTTTTGTAATTTGTAATATATCATTATGTGGATTACCTTTTTTATCTGGATTTTATTCAAAGGATTTAATTTTGGAATTTATTTCTATGGAAAACTTAGGAGTGTATATTTATATTGTTTACTATGTGTCTACTGGATTGACAGTTGCTTATACTTTGCGATTAATATATTTTGTTTTAAGAGGGGAATATAATTATTATACTTTTCACAGGATTAATGATTTAGGATTAGTAATATTGAAGGGCATAATAGGAATTATTTTTTTCGTTGTTTTTATAGGAAGAGGGTTGAGTTGAATAATATTATCTACTCCTTACTTTATTTGTTTATCTTTTTTTATGAAAATAATAACTGTACTAGTAACATTATTTGGGGGTTGATTTGGGTATGAGTTGGCTCAAATGGTTTTGTCCTATAAATCAAAATCTTTAAAATTTATTGGGAGTTCAATGTTTTTTGGATCTATGTGGAATATACCTTATATTTCAACTTTTGGTATAAATCCCGTTCCCCTTAGAATGGGAAAATTGATTTATGAGACAGTTGATCAGGGTTGATCAGAATATTTAGGAAGGCAGAATTTTTATTTTTCTTTATCTCTATTGGCTAAGTTTATACAAATTTTTCATAATAATAATTTGAAAATTTTTTTATCTTTAACGGTGATATGGGTTGTATTTTTGGTTTTAATAATTTTTTACTTAAATAGCTCAAGGATAGAGCAAGATATTGAAGATATCTCGGTGATTTAAAGTCTTTAAGTATTTATAAGGGTGATTCTAATTTTACAATGAAAGTGTAATGTTTTTTTTAAACTATATAAATAGAAGAGCTAATGGAATTACACCACTAAGATATTGAGTTAGAAGCTCAATTCTGAATACCACTTTTCTTTAATTGGAAAATAATTCATTAGTATCATTAACAGTGATATACCGCTATTTTGGTTTCAATTAAAAATAAGGATGTTTTCATCAAGGTTTTAGGTCGAAACTAAATGCAAAAGTTTGCTTCTTATTTAAGATAAATTGATGATCAATACTTTTTAAATGCAAATTAAACGTTATAATTAACTACTATCCTAGGAAGTTCATTCAAGGGCTCCTTGATTTCATTCATGATATAATCCTACTAGAAGAATAATGATGAAGAAAAATGAGATAGTTCAAAATAATATAATTTTAGAGATTTTTAATACTGAAATCAAGGGAATTAGTAAAGCAATTTCAACATCAAAGATAAGGAAAATTACAGCAATTAAGAAAAATTGAAGACTAAACGGGAGTCGAGGAGATCTTTTAGGGTCAAAACCACACTCGAAAGGTGATCTTTTTTCCCGGTCAATAAAAGTCTTTTTTGAGAGAATAGAGGAAATTATTATTATAATTGTTGAGATAATAATAATGAGGCAGGCAGCTAAAATTATAATAAATATTATTTGTACTATTTCTAGATTGTTTGATTGGAAGTCAAGAATATTATAATTATATTATACAAATATCTACCTCATCAGTAGATAGAAATATACAGGAATAGTCATACAACATCAACAAAATGTCAGTATCAAGCTGCAGCTTCAAATCCGAAGTGATGAATGGAAGAGAAGTGATTATTTAAGTGGCGAAAAAGCCCCACCGCTAGGAAGGTTGTTCCAATAATAACGTGAATACCATGGAATCCTGTGGCCATAAAGAATGAGGAACCATAAACTGCATCTGCAATAGTGAAAGGGGCTTCCTTATATTCATATGCTTGAAGAAGGGTAAAGTAGACTCCTAAAATTACAGTTAAAGATAAACCTTGAGTTACTTGTTGAAAGTTGTTTTCAATTAGACTATGATGGGCCCAAGTTACTGTAAGTCCGGAAGATAGAAGAATTAAAGTATTCAATAAAGGGATTTGGAGGGGATTAAAAGGATTAATTCCCTTAGGGGGTCAGTTTATTCCTAATTCAATTGATGGGGCAAGTCTTCTATGGAAGAATCCCCAAAAAAATGAAATAAAGAAGAATACTTCTGATGTAATAAATAGAATTATTCCCCACCGTAAACCTATGGTGACAACATAAGTGTGTAATCCTTGAAATGTTCCTTCTCGTGAGATATCACGTCATCATTGGAATATTACTAGGCTTGTAATTAAGAATCCTAGAAGAAGGAGATTATTTCTATATAAATGAAATCATTTAATAATACCAGTTATGGTGATTATAGCTGCAAATGCTCCCAAAATAGGTCAGGGTCTAGCATCCACTAAGTGGAAGGGGTGATTTTTATGTGACATTAGGTTACTTCTCTAGAATATAGGGATCTTAGAACAGCGAATACATAAGATTGAATGATAGCTACAGCTGATTCAAGAATTAGAAGAAGAATTTGAGTAAAAAGTAGAATAAATATAAGGGATGTTGGAATAGATGGTCCTGTATTTCCAAGTAAGGTTATTAAAAGGTGACCTGCAATTATATTGGCAGCTAAGCGGACAGCTAATGTTCCTGGACGGATAATATTTCTAATTGTTTCAATGCATACTATAAAGGGTATAAGAAGAGGGGGTGTTCCCTGGGGAACAAGATGGGCTAGTATATGAATTGTATTGTTGATTCATCCGTAAATTATAAAGCTCAACCATAAGGGGAGAGCTAAGGTTAAAGTTATTACTAGATGTCTAGTTCTAGTAAAAATGTAGGGAAATAATCCTAGAAAATTATTATAAAGAATTAACGAAAATAGAGAAATAAAGATAAAAGTTCTTCCTAAAGCACCTGGTCCAAGAAGGGTTTTAAATTCCTTGTGAAGAGTGATTAAGATCTTTTTTCAAAGAGATGAAGATCGTGTAGGAATTAATCAAAATGAGAAGGGGATAAAAATTATTCATAAAAGTGTTCTTAATCAATTGAAGGGAATATATAAGGAGGTTGATGGATCAAACGAGGAAAATAAGTTTACTATCATTTTCAAATTTTTGAAGCATAGGTTTTACTGAGAAAGTAATTTTTTGGAGATTGCCTAAAAATGGAGAAATTTATAATTCTGATTATAATCAGAATTATTGAGAATAGGAGTATTAGGGGTAATCAATTTAATGGAGCTATCTGAGGAATTAAAGGCTACCCTGAAGGTAATTATAATTTGACAAATTAGCGTTATGGTTTAACTAAACCTTTCATTAGAAGTAGGCGTTAATTTACTATATAGTGGTTTAAGAGACCAAGACTGACTTTCAGCTATCTAATGAGGTTTCCCTTATTTTTGAAACTCATTTAACAAAAAATGGGGGGGAAATTCTTTCAATAACGATAGGTATAAATCTATGATTTGCACCGCAAATTTCAGAACATTGACCAAAAAATAATCCTGTTCGATTAAGAAGAAATCTTACTTGATTTAATCGGCCTGGGGTTGCGTCAATTTTAACACTCAAAGCAGGAATTGTTCATGAGTGAAGAACATCAGCAGCAGTAATTATTAGTCGGATTTGAGAATTATAGGGCAGAACAGCTCGATTATCCACATCTAAAAGGCGAAAATTTGATTTTTTTAATTCTGATGAAGGAATTATATAAGAATCGAATTCAATGTTTTTGAAATCTGAATATTCATATGATCAATATCATTGGTGGCCAATAGATTTTATCGAAACAAGGGGATTATTAATTTCATCAAGCAGATAAAGAAGACGGAGAGATGGAAGGGCAATAAAAATTAAAGTGACAGCAGGGAGAATGGTTCAAATTACCTCAATTGTTTGTCCTTCGAGAAGGTAGCGATAATTGTATTTATTGAAAAATAGGCTTGATATTAAGTATCCAACTAAAACTGTAATTATAAGAAGGATTATTAAGGTATGATCATGAAAAAATGAGAGTTGCTCTATTAAGGGGGAAGCTCTGTCTTGAAGGAGAAATATTTTTCAAGTTGCAATTTCTAAAAAAAGTTGCACTTTATGTGTGGGGTTTAAATCCACCGCACTATTCTGCCATATTAGAAGTTTGAAAGTATAGGTAGTTCAGAATAACTATGTTCTGAGGGAGGTATTGATTGGAGCCATTCAATAGAGGAGGATATACTTAATGGTGATAGACTTTTTCGCATTGCTGTAAAGGCTTCTCAAAGAATAAACAAGAATAAAATGATTCTTACTAAGGAAATTAAAGATCCAATTGAGGAAATAATATTTCATGTTGTATAAGCGTCTGGGTAATCAGAATAACGACGGGGTATCCCTCTAAGACCAAGAAAATGTTGGGGAAAAAAGGTTATATTTACTCCCAGGAATATTACTAGAAATTGAATTTTTAAAAGCTTATTATTTAGGGTTAATCCCGTAAAAAGAGGGAATCAGTGAACAAAGCCTGCTATAATTGCAAATACGGCCCCCATTGATAAAACATAGTGGAAGTGAGCTACTACGTAATATGTATCATGTAAAACAATATCAATTGAGGAGTTTGCGAGAACTACTCCAGTTAATCCCCCAACTGTGAATAAGAATACAAATCCAAGGGCTCAAAGTATTGACGGGGAATAATTAATTTGTGTTCCATGAAGGGTTGCTAATCAACTGAAAATTTTAATTCCTGTAGGAACAGCAATAATTATTGTAGCTGAAGTGAAGTAAGCTCGAGTATCAACATCTATTCCCACAGTAAATATGTGATGAGCTCACACAATAAATCCAAGAAGACCAATAGCTATTATAGCATAAATTATTCCAAGAGTTCCAAAGGTTTCCTTTTTCCTACTTTCCTGTCTAATAATGTGAGAAATTATTCCAAATCCAGGGAGAATTAAAATATAAACTTCAGGGTGACCAAAAAATCAAAATAAATGTTGATAAAGAATAGGATCTCCTCCCCCCGCAGGGTCAAAAAAAGTTGTATTAATATTGCGATCTGTCAATAGTATAGTAATAGCTCCTGCTAGGACAGGAAGGGATAAAAGGAGGAGTAATGCCGTTAAAACTACAGCTCAAACAAATAAAGGTATTCGATCAAAAGTGATTCCCGTGGATCGTATATTAATTACAGTGGTAATAAAATTTACAGCCCCTAGAATAGAAGAAATTCCTGCAAGGTGAAGACTAAAAATAGCTAAATCAACTGAAGCTCCTCTATGGGCAATATTAGAGGATAAAGGGGGGTACACTGTTCAACCTGTTCCTGCCCCACTTTCAACTATTCTTCTTATTAGAAGGAACGTAAGAGACGGGGGAAGTAATCAAAATCTTATATTGTTTATTCGAGGAAATGCTATATCGGGGGCTCCCAATATTAATGGGACAAGCCAATTTCCGAATCCCCCGATTATAATGGGTATTACTATGAAAAAAATTATAATGAATGCATGGGCAGTTACAATTACATTATAAATTTGATCATCTCCAATAAGGGACCCGGGGTTTCCTAGTTCAGCACGGATTAAAATTCTTAAGGATGTTCCCACTATTCCAGATCATCTTCCTAAAAGAAAGTAAAGTGTTCCAATGTCCTTGTGGTTTGTAGAAAATAATCATTTGTTCGGTAAAATGGCTGAGAGTAAGCGGTAAGCTGTAAACTTATTAACGAATTGTTTTTCTTTTACCAGCTTTATAGTCAAAAATGATGTCAAATTGCAAGTTTGACGGTGGAAATATCCTAAGGCTTAAAATTTTATTTTAATGATGACTTTGAAGGTCACAGGTTTTTTTAACCTAAATCCTTGATTAAAAGAAATTAAAAATCAAGGTTGATAAAATTAATCTTGCTAGCGTTACAAGATTAGTCGAGAAAATAAAAAATTTGTGGGTTGGGAAGTTGTAAACTTGAAGTAATGAATTTATTGAAAGGACAATGGTTCTGAAGGTAATTCGTATATAAAAGTACAATGTTGCTAATGTAGTAAGGATTATGATGATGGCTAGAGAAAAAAAGTTTTCGTTGATTATGGTTTGAATAGTGAGTCATTTGGGAAAAAATCCAAGAAAAGGGGGGAGTCCTCCTAGGGATAAAAAATTTAAAATAAAGAAAATTTTTAATAGGGGCTCATGGTTTATCAGAATTATTAGTTGTTTTATGAAAAAAATATTGAGTTTTTTGAACATAATTACAATGTTTACGGTGATTACAGTATAGATAGCGAAATAAATTATTCAAATTATTTCAAAAAATAAAGTTGCCCCGATTATTCAACCAATATGATTAATTGATGAGTAGGCCATAATTTTTCGAAGTCTTAAATGGTTTTGTCCTATTACTCCTCTTACAAATATACATGAGATAATAAATACGACTAAGAGAATTAGGGTTTTTCTAGAGTAGGAAAGGAGAACTATAGGGGCAATCTTTTGTCAGGTTAATAAAATTATCCTATTTAATCAGTTCAGGCCTTCTATTACTTCTGGAAATCAAAAATGGAGGGGGGCAGCCCCCATTTTTAGGAGAAGGGAAGTATTAAAAATTAATTCAGGCTGGTGATTTGTTTCTATCAAGAACAGGGCTTTTGTTGATAGAATGATGATGGATAAAAGAAGAACTGTAGAGGCTAAAACTTGGGAAATAAAATATTTCAGGGCTGATTCAGACGAATATATGTTTTTGGGGGTTCTAATTAATGGGATGAACGAGAGGAGATTAATTTCTAAACCTATTCATATGCCTATTCAAGAATAGGAAGACGTTGCGACCATTGTTCCTAGGGCGAGGAACGAGCCGAATAATATCTTATTTAAATATCATATTAAATAGAAAAGGGTAAACCTCTATAAGTGGGGTATGAACCCAATAGCTTTTTTAGCTTACCTATTTACACTTTAGTATAAGAGGTACAGGAATTTTTGATATTCCTAGAGGTAGTTTAATTCTATCAAGTGTAATAAAGGTGAAATACACATATTTTGCTCTATCAAAACAACCCTATTTATCAGGCACTTTATT